AAGAAAATAAAAATAATGGACTTTTCTTTATCTCGCCATTCTGCTCAGCAATAGAAAAATTTCGAAACTCTTTTCTTCTTTTTTTTTTTTGAATAAAAAAAAATTCTCAATTATAATTCTATAAGGTTGAATAAAAATTTGATTTACACTATTTATATTTAGTATAATTGCTATGCTTAGTGTGTGACTCGTTAGTTGTTTCTTTAAACTTTAGAATTGAGATTGAAAAAACAGGCTGACCCCACTATAAACTTAGTAACTATGAAAACTAAATAAGCTCAAAACTAATAACCAACTTATTGCTTCGTATTTTCGTATTGTCGAGATCCCAATAAAAAGTCACTATATGACTGAATCGATCATATAGTTGTAGCAACTAAAAAGATTTTCATAAAAAAGAAATCTGATTATGAATTGTGAAACAAAAAGGGGATGTGGAAAAAAAGGAAGGATGATAGAAAGAAAGAATAAAGATCTCAATGATATATGATTCCCATATGTATGGTTTATGAATAATCATTCCATAAAAAAGGCAGTGTGATAAAGCATCAAGAAATAAAGATACAAAATCTACGATTACAAACGATTAAAATATAATAAGAAATATACAAATAAAAAATAGAAAATAAAATAAAAGAAATTCCATTTAAAAAATTGAAAAAGAATAGAATCTAATCAATATTCAATATATATAATAGAGTCTATTATCTATATAATAAGCTATAAAAAGAAAAAAAAAAGATATCAAAGATAAAAAAAGATATAAATATCTGTAAATATCTAAATACTATAAAATAGATGAATAATTGAATCGAGCTTCGAGTTAAGAAAAACTGAGGAGATTTACTCGGAAACAAAGAACCTATTTTGTTGGAAGCTCCATTGCAGAGTTCAGGCCTAAACATTAATGGAGAAGCTATAGGAACGATGGAACCTGTGACTACATAGGATTTTCTTGAAAACGAAAAAATCCTAATGATTCACTGGGTAGGATGGCGGAATGAACCAAGAAAGAATGGATTTCTTCTGAATGGTCATTAATTGACCCTACAAATGAAGGATGAAAGAGTCAATATTCGCCCGCGAACCCTTTATTTCTTTTTCTTGAATTTAACAATGAAATTTAGATTTCATATATTGGATAACTTTTATAACTTTTGGCACGATTTTATAGAGGTAAAGTAAAAGACTTTAGCAAATTTGCTATTGATAAAAAAAAAGCATCATATATAAACAAACATGCCTAGTTATCTAGTTATATATATAACTCCCTATTTAATAGTAACAAATTCAATAAAAAAATTTAAAAGAAAATAAGTCTATTCTTTTGATAGAATGAAATACATATGTATATGTAAGATTATTGAATCATTTCATTCGCGAGGAGCTGGATGAGAAGAAACTTTCATGTCCGGCTCTGCAGTAGAGATGGAATTCAGAAAAAACCATCAACTATAACCCCAAAAGAACCAGATTTCGTAAACAACATAGAGGTAGAATGAAGGGAATATCTTGCCGAGGCAAGCATATTTGTTTTGGCAGATACGCTCTTCAGGCACTTGAACCTGCTTGGATCACAGCTAGACAAATAGAAGCAGGGCGAAGAGCAATGACACGATATGTGCGTCGTGGTGGAAAGATATGGATACGTATCTTTCCCGATAAACCTGTTACAGTAAGACCTACGGAAACACGTATGGGTTCGGGCAAGGGATCCCCTGAATATTGGGTATCCGTTGTTAAACCGGGCCGAATACTTTATGAAATGAATGGAGTATCAGAAACTGTAGCCAAAGCAGCTATGAAAATAGCTGCATGCAAAATGCCTATACGAACTCAATTTGTTGTTTCAGGATAAGTAAACAAAAGTAAAGAAGTATTGAGAATGAAAAAAAAACCGCGTATATCTTTATCTCTGGACAGACAATATTTCTTTTTTCCCTTACATTTCAATAAGAGATTCAAATAAAAATGATATGATTCAACCTCAGACCCTTTTGAATGTAGCGGATAACAGCGGAGCTCAAGAATTGATGTGTATTCGAATCATAGGAACTGGTAATCACCGATATGCTCATATTGGTGATGTTATTGTTGCTGTAATCAAAGAAGCAGTACCCAACATGCCTCTAGAAAGATCAGAAGTAATTAGAGCTGTGATTGTACGCACGTGTAAAGAACTCAAACGTGACAACGGCATGATAATACGATATGATGACAATGCAGCGGTTATCATTGATCAAGAAGGAAATCCAAAAGGAACTCGGATTTTTGGTGCGATTGCTCGGGAATTGAGACAGTTAAATTTTACTAAAATAGTTTCATTAGCACCCGAAGTCTTATAGTCTTCTAAATAATACTAGTAGATAGATATAGATGAAAAAAGGATATGTCATTTTCTATCTATCCCTATAGAATATTCAAATATCTGAAATAGATTGTGTCTCATGCATATACTTTAAATTCCTAATAATTTTTTCTAAATTCAAAATTTCAAAAAAAAATTCAATAAAACAAAAAAGAAGCATGTTGATTATATCAAAATGAGGAGGCACCAATAACTAGAGTTCGTCATGGGTAGGGACATTATTGCCGATATAATAACTTCTATAAGGAATGCTGACATGGATCAAAAGGGAAGAGTGAAAATAGTATCTACTAATATCACTAAAAACATTGTGAAAATACTTTTACGAGAAGGTTTTATTGAAAACGTTCGAAAACATAAAGAAAGTCAAAAAAATTTCTTGGTTTCAACCTTACGACATAGAAAAACTGGGAAAGGAAAGAAAATAATTTTAAAGCGTATCAGCCGACCCGGTCTACGAATCTATTCCAACTATCAACGAATTCCTAAGATTTTAGGCGGAATGGGGATTGTAATTCTTTCAACTTCTCAAGGTATAATGACAGATCGAGAAGCTCGACTAGAAAAAATTGGAGGAGAAATTTTGTGTTATATATGGTAATTCTCTTGGGGTACCCTAATTTTCTCTCGAACTTACAACTTACTATTTGTAAAATAGAGAGGAGAAATGAATTATAGAACTCTTCCTCTATTAGTTAATACTTAAAGGGAGGTTCCCTGGAATGAAAGAACAAAAATTGATTCATGAGGGTTTAATTACTGAATCACTTCCCAATGGTATGTTCCGAGTTCGGTTAGATAATCAAGATCTAATTCTAGGTTATATTTCCGGGAGAATCCGGCGCAGTTTTATACGTATACTACCCGGAGATAGAGTTAAAATTGAAATGAGTCGTTATGATTCAACCAGGGGACGCATAATTTATAGACTTCGCAAAAAAGATTCGAACGATTAGATCCTTCTTTGAAACATCCTCTTTCGTAGGGGATATAATTTGAAGTTCAAAAATGAAAGAAACTTTTTTTGTTTCCAAAAAAATAGATATAGATTCAGAATGAAGGTAAGGAATTATAAATATGAAAATAAGGGCCTCTGTTCGTAAAATTTGTGAAAAATGTCGCCTGATTCGTAGGCGAGGACGAATTATAGTAATTTGTTCCAATCCGAGACATAAACAGAGACAGGGTTAATTTTTCTCAAGTTAGAAATAAAGAACTTTTTAAAAGAAAAACCCATGTACATGTAAAAAGAAAGAAGAAAGGATTCGTTTTCATATGAAAACGATATCCCCGTATCTTTCTATAGATTTCTGATTCTTCTTTTTATTCTTATGAATATGATATAATAAAATATGACAAAACCTATAGCAAAAATTGGTTTACGTAAAAATGCACGTATTGGTTCACATAAGAATGAACGTAGAATACCAAAAGGAGTTATTCATGTTCAAGCGAGTTTCAACAATACTATTGTTACTGTTACAGACGTACGAGGTCGGGTGGTTTCTTGGGCTTCTGCAGGTACTTCCGGATTCAGAGGCACAAGAAAAGGAACACCCTATGCTGCTCAAGCAACTGCATTAAATGCAATTCGTACAGTAATTGATCAGGGTATGCAACGAGCAGAGGTTGTGATAAAAGGTCCAGGTCTCGGAAGAGATGCGGCATTACGAGCCATTCGCAGAAGTGGTATGCTATTAAGTTTCGTACGTGATGTAACACCCATGCCACATAATGGATGTCGTCCCCCGAAAAAAAGACGTGTGTAGAAATAATAATTCAAGAGATTTCAAGAGAAAGAAATAATTCAATGATATGATCAAATAATCATAAAGAAAATAATAGTATGGTTCGAGAAGAAGTAGAAGGATCCACTCGAACACTACAGTGGAAATGTGTTGAATCAAGAGTAGAAAGCAAGCGTCTTTATTATGGTCGTTTCATTCTGTCCCCGCTTATGAAAGGTCAAGCCGATACCATAGGTATTGCCATGCGAAGGGCTTTACTTGGAGAAATAGAAGGAACATGTATCACATGTGCAACATCTGAAAACGTGCTGCATGAATATTCTACGATAGCAGGTATTGAAGAATCCGTACATGAGATTTTAATAAATTTGAAAGAAATTGTATTGAGAAGTAATCTCTATGGAGTTAGGGACGCATCCATTTGCGTAAGGGGTCCCAAATACATAACCGCTCAAGATATCATTTCACCACCTTCTGTAGAAATAGTTGACACGACACAGCATATAGCTAACCTGACAGAACCTATTGATTTGTTTATTGAATTACAAATAAAGAGAGATCGCGGATATCGTTTGAAATCCACAAACAACTCTAACGATGGAAGTTATCCTATAGATATTGTATCCATGCCTGTTCGAAATGTGAATCATAGTATTCATTCTTACGGTAATGGGAATGAAAAACAAGAGATACTTTTTATAGAAATATGGACGAATGGAAGTATAACTCCTAAAGAAGCACTTTATGAAGCTTCTCGTAATTTGATTGATTTATTGATTCCTTTTCTACATGCAGAGGAAGAGGATATGAATTTAGAAGAAAATGAAAACAGATGGAATCTACCCCTTTTTTCCTTTCAAGACAGATTCACTAATCTCAAGAAAAAAAAAGGAATTCCATTAACATGTATTTTTATTGACCAATCAGAATTGTCTTCCAAGACCTATAATTGTCTCAAAAGGTCCAATATACATACATTATTGGACCTTTTGAGTCATAGTAAAGAAGATCTTATGAAAATAAAATATTTTCGCATAGAAGATGTAAAAAAGATATTGGGCACTCTACAGAAGCATTTTGTAAGAAATTTACCTAAGAAAAAGTTTTCATTTTAAATCCCATATATTTGCAGAATAGATCATAATAAGATTGATGTATCTAGGGAAGATCCAGAGGGGGATCTTCCTTAGATACTTATGTCGTGGTATTTCACGGTTGAATCAATTTAAAAAAGACCTAAAGTTAAGGATTTCTCAATAGGTAAAGTCGCTCCAATACCTAACCAAAGAGCTACTGCGGTGCCGATCAAAAAGACTGTTGTAGCTACTGGACGACGAAATGGATTTTGAAATTTATTGACATTCTCCAAAAAAGGTACTGTCAATAATCCTATTGGTACTGAAACCATTAAAAGAACACCCAATAACTTATTGGGTACTGTGCGAAGTATTTGAAATACGGGAAAGAAGTACCATTCGGGTAATATTTCCAACGGAGTTGCAAAAGGATCCGCCGGTTCACCAATCATTGATGGCTCTAGAACTGCTAAGCCCACATTACATGCAATAGTGCCTAGAATTACCACTGGAAAAATATATAAAAGATCATTGGGCCATGCGGGTTCTCCATAATAATTATGCCCCATCCCTTTAGCTAATTTAGCTCTTAATACAGGATCATTCAAATCAGGTTTCTTTGTTATTTGGATAGGTGAATTTTTGTGAATCCATCCCCCAAAGGAACCGGACATGATAATTTTTTATCATCCGGCTCGAGCAAGAATCACAAAGAATCACAGAAAAAGATCTATAGGAAATCTATATTTCATGCATATCTACATATATAATGTAGAATGACTCTATGTAATATATTTTATAAAATTTCAATTCCCTGAGTTGTAACGATTCGATTCATTGCAAAGAATGAAGTTCTGGCAAGGAAATGCTCAATATCCAAGTAGGCTTACAAATGTGATCAGGATCAAGTGCTTTTTGGATTGTCTCATATCTTTTGGTTGGTATTTATCCCCACAACATCTAGATTTTCTTACATACAAAAATACAAAGTTTTTACTTGTTACTAATAAAGTCTAGCCTCTTTTCTTCCTTAGATCCCTTATTTCACTCCGATAGTATCATAGATTAGGGTCGATGCATAGGAAATGAATGCATCTACATACTATAAGAAACCTACTAAGATTGCTATCAAATTAATACGAAATACTTATTAGTAGAATTCTAAATTCTAATAAAGAAAAAAAAAAAAAAAAGAAAAATCAAACAAAATAGATAGAACATTGGATCATGGATCATGCCACATCACTGATTCTAGGGATCTTACGGAGCCTTTTCATGCATCACATGATTTCGAGTATGATCATAGAAAAGATTCTCCTCAAGCGAATTGGCCTATCCTATGCTACATAAGGGGACTTACGTGATGGTTGGATGCGGAGACACATTGGGTTGTGAATTCCAACGTGGCAGATAAAAGAATAGATCTACATGGACCAATTAATAGTTCAAGTCACACACTCCCATAATCCATCCTCTTTTAGGAAAATATACTTGAACTATTCGTATCAAATAAACAATAAAATACTTCATAGTTGAAGAAAAATATCCAAATAACATGCCTTATTTTTCAATAATCCATATTTTTAGCAATGAAAGACTCTTGTTCCTCCCCGATATGATAAATTACAAATATCTATGATCTGTCTTCTCTATAAAGGACCCGAAATACCTTGCTTACGTATCATTAGAAAGTGCATTAACAGAAATACGGCAGTAAGAAGAGGCAATACAAAAGTATGTAAACTATAAAAACGAGTCAAAGTGGATTGGCCCACACTAGTACTTCCACGTAATAATTCTACCAAAGGTGATCCTATTATAGGAATAGCCTCAGGCACGCCTGTTACAATTTTGACTGCCCAATAGCCAATTTGGTCCCGAGGTAAGGAATAACCTGTTACGCCAAAAGATGCGGTCAATACAGCCAGAACCACCCCTGTAACCCAAGTTAATTCGCGGGGTTTTTTAAACCCACCCGTAAGATATACACGAAATACGTGCAAGATCATCATTAGAACCATCATACTTGCTGACCATCGATGAACTGATCGAATTAACCAACCAAAGTTGGCCTCAGTCATTATGTATTGAACAGAGGAAAAAGCCTCTGTAACAGTTGGACGATAGTAAAAGGTCATAGCAAAACCCGTAGCTACTTGTACTAAAAAACAAGTAAGCGTAATCCCCCCCAGACAATAAAATATGTTGACATGAGGAGGAACATATTTACTAGTTATATCATCTGCAATCGCTTGAATCTCGAGACGTTCCTCGAACCAATCATATACTTTATTGAGATAGGTAACCCAAGAAAGATTCCCCCTCTTTGAACCGTATATGAGAATTTCATCTCGTACGGCTCAAGGCGAAACACACAAATACTGGTTTCAACAGATATGGAATAGAAAGTTTTCAACTTCTTGGAGCTTAGCCTCTTGACTCGATTTGACCCAAAGATACGAAGCGAAGTAAGAAAAATCCGGAATCTCTTCTTTGTGATGATAATGCCAAGAAATACAATCTCAAGTTGGCTCATCCATTTTTCTTTATGTTAATCGTGACAGGCCTCTTGAATCTTCTCTTCCCTATTTTTTTTTACATTTTTGATAGGAATTCTCTTGTTGAGACCCTATGAATCAATTGAAACCTCAGATTCATACTAGAACCACGATGATTTCAGAAAGCCAAAGCTAAACTCAAAGGTTCTCCGAGTAAAAACCATTTGATCATCACTTATTCAATGAATGTAATAACTCAACAAAATCTAAAGAAAGATTTTTCTTTCGGTCAAAAAAAGTCTGAAAGAAAAATTTGTTTGATTTAGAAAAGACCTCTTTCCATTTTCCATTTTTTTTTAGTCCGGTTGCGAGGTCTGAATAATAGGTATGAATCATAGTTTCAATATTTCTTTTCTTGATCTATTCTATATAGTCCGTGCTCCAGAGACTAGAAGAAATATCTGACGAGGTAGAATCATCTTGATAGAGATGACAGGTCCATTCTCTGTATTATCAATAGGATCAATTATAACAAGTCACACGCTCATATTCCGGAAATGAAATATCGAAACAAATAAATTTCACGATCGAACTACCAGAATAGAATAGTCTATAAATCCAAATCTTAAGTAATCTTAATTAAGTTTAAGTATTTTAAGCATTAAGAAAGCTAAGAAGTCCTAATTTTTAGGAACTAATTCATTGAAATTCCATCCAGTAAAACTGATGAATTATAAATTTCTAAAATAATAGATAGAAATATTGCAAATAGAGCCATTGCGACTCCCATAAGTGGTGTAGTCCCCCACCCTGGAGCTACTTTTCCATATTCTGAATTCAATGGTTTCAATAAACTCCCTACGCCAGTTCGTCTTGGACCAGATCTAGAACTACTCTCAGCAGTTTTTGTAGCCATAAATCCTCTTTCATCATGGGTTGTAATCTGTTGACTTTGTATAGCATTCCATTGTAGTTGTAAATAAACTACATTATCGCAATCCATTGTGATCTTGAAATTTTCGAAAAAATGGAAACAGCAACCCTAGTCGCCATCTCCATATCCGGTTTACTTGTAAGTTTTACTGGGTACGCCTTATATACCGCTTTTGGGCAACCCTCTCAAAAATTAAGAGATCCCTTCGAAGAACACGGGGACTAGTTGAAGTAACGAGTCTCCCATATGAATATTGGGGGGCTCATTACTTCAATGGAAAGAATGAAAAACCCTTTTATTTTTTAGTTGGAACTTTAGGTGGTTCTCGAAAAAAGATAGCGAAAAAGATTATCCCTAAAGTCGAAACTAAGAGGAATGTATAAACCAATGCTTCCATAGATTCGATCGTGGTTTACAATTATAGCTTCCACACCTATTCATTTTGGATCATTTACTAAAGAAATTCTAAATTTACTAGGACTATTCAATCAATTCTATTCTCTTTCTAATTTTTCTATATTCTTCTAATAGAAGATATTAGTAAATATTGAATATGAAATACATAATAGATTCAATTCATATTGAAAATATAAATTAGAAATAGAAAGACTAAATACTCTATCTAAATAGAAATTGAAATACTCTAAATACTAAAATAAAATAAAAGAAGAAAAAAAAAATAGAGGCAAAAGATGGCAAAGGAATTTTGTATCAGACTGCTTGTCTCTTTGTAGTTGGATCTCCAAGTTTTTGGAATGCTCCAAATTCTACTTGAGCATCCAAATCTGGATCAATACCAGCAAAAACATCTCTGAACAAGGTTCTGGCGCCATGCCAAATGTGTCCGAAAAAGAAGAGCAAAGCAAACGTAGCATGCCCAAAAGTGAACCAACCCCTTGGACTGCTACGAAAAACACCATCGGATTTCAAAGTAGCCCGGTCTAATTCAAAAATTTCACCTAATTGGGCACGTCTAGCATATTTTTTCACAGTAGCAGGATCACTATAAATGACTCCATTGAGTTCGCCACCATAGAATTCAACAGTTACCCCTACTTGTTCAACACTATACTTGGATTCTGCCCTTCTAAAAGGAACATCGGCCCTCACAATTCCGTCTCCATCTACTAAAACTACCGGAAATGTTTCAAAAAAGGTAGGCATACGACGTACAAAGAGTTCGCGCCCTTCTTTATCTCTAAATACGGGGTGCCCTAACCACCCAACAGCTATTCCATCCCCGTTATCCATTGAGCCTGCTCTGAACAATCCCCCTTTCGCCGGATTATTACCAATGTAATCGTAAAAAGCTAATTTTTCGGGAATTTTAGACCAAGCTTCCGATAAGCTCAAATTTTCGGCTAGTCCGGTCCCAACTCTTCTATATATTTCTTGCTGGAAGTACCCCTGATCCCACTGATAACGAGTGGGTCCAAATAATTCGATTGGGGTAGTTGCTGAACCATACCACATAGTCCCAGCAACAATGAAAGCTGCAAAAAAAACAGCAGCAATACTACTGGAAAGCACAGTTTCAATATTACCCATGCGCAATCCTTTGTATAGACGTTGAGGCGGACGGACACTAAGATGGAATAGACCCGCTAATATACCCAATGTACCTGCTGCAATATGATGAGAAGCTATTCCCCCCGGAACAAAAGGATCAAAACCTTCCGCACCCCACGCTGGATTTACAGATTGTACTTTTCCAGTTAGTCCATAAGGATCAGACACCCATATTCCAGGACCATATAAGCCTGTTACATGAAATGCGCCAAAGCCAAAGCAAGCCACTCCTGAGAGAAATAAATGAATTCCAAAGATCTTGGGCAAATCCAAAGAAGGTTTTCCCGTACGTTCATCAGAGAATATTTCTAGGTCCCAATAAACCCAATGCCAGATAGCTGCCAAGAAGCACAAGCCGGAAAACAAAATATGTGCCCCTGCCACGCCTTCATAACTCCAAATGCCCGGATTCGTTATAGTTCCTCCTGAAATACTCCAACCCCCCCATGAATTGGTTATTCCTAAACGAGTCATGAAGGGTATAACGAACATGCCTTGTCTCCACATTGGATCAAGAACAGGGTCAGAGGGATCAAAAACCGCTAATTCATATAGAGCCATTGAACCGGCCCAACCAGAAACTAGAGCTGTATGCATTATATGGACAGAAAGCAATCGACCGGGATCATTCAATACAACAGTATGAACACGATACCAAGGCAAACCCATGTAAATACCCCTTTCTGAAAAAGAAATAGACATTATGTAACTTTATCGCATTGGAAAAGACTAGACCGTGTACTTCACCTGTTCGGTATATTTTGTATAGGAAAGGATTAATATTTATTTGTATTCCTTTCTTTTATTTAGAAGAAAAAAGAGAAACAGATCTTATTCTATACCCGATAAGTACCAATACGCAATGGGAGGGTTTTGTGGAAAAGAATGCATAGATACTTGTTTATCATTCAGAAAAATTGAAACGAATGGGATCGATCCAATTTTTCTTTCTAAATTCTGTCTTCCTCTATGAACCTTCCATTCCAGTCTATATCTATAGACTTAGATATACTCTAATTCTATCTATTATCTATAGAATAAGAATATTCTATTAGAATAGAAGAATGAATAAGATTCAGTTCTATTTTAGATTTTTTTATATATTAGAATCTTAGAAAGTTCTTTATATAGTTCTCTTTTTTATAATCTTTTTCTATTCTTTTTTCTTTTATTCTATCTTCTAGTCTTATATTATCTATATTATAGAAAAAGATTATAAAAAAGAAAGAAAAAAAAATGAAGAAGACAATAAAGCCATTGTTACGTTTCCATATTAAAGTAAAGTATAGTACTTCATTTTTTTTTTCTTTCTTTTCATGCCAATTGGTGTTCCAAAAGTACCTTTTCGGAGTCCTGGAGAGGAAGATGCAGTTTGGATTGACATATAGTGCGACTTGTCAGACATATTGGTCATACGGTATTTCCCCGTTATCTCCCCCGATCGAGTATTCTATGTTTCGCCCAATCCAGTAGATATTATTCAATATTTTAATAATTGAATCATCAATAATTCGGAGCGTGAAGCACAATGATTCCTATTGGCAATCAATATTATCAATTAGAAGAATTGATGGTTTACTTGGACTGATAAAAGAAAGTATCCAGGCTCCGTTCAGAGAATACCAATTTTGAAATTCATTAGTACATTAGTAATGAAATAGAATAGAATATAACTTGATAAAATAGAATCTATATAAAATAGAATCTATTTTATATTTTATAAAATAGATTTTCTATTTTTATATTTTTACACGATTACCACTTGTATCATAAACTCTTCATAGTTTAGGGAAAGGTATGAAATGAATGAAAAAAAAAAGAAGTGGTACTGAAACCATTTGCCCTATATGCACAAATGGAATTCGGGCAAATCTTCCCCCGGAGTAGAACAAGAACCTAAAAGAATTGAGAGGGCCCATTCAGGAACAAGAAAATTACATCGTTATTTGAATTTCGATGAAACAATACATCAATGAGAAGTTAGTGAAATAAGTTCAGAAAATTCTTTTTTCTTTTCTACATTAGAGAATATAGGAAAAAAGGCCGAAACTCCTGTAAAAAAAAGAAATAGGACTGGAATCAACACATTGATTTTTTTTTTTCACAATTCTTTCGAACCGTATGCATCCAAAGGTGCACGTACGGTTCCTAAGGGATACAATTTTGCCCTAATCAACCGACTTCATCGAGAAAGATTACTTTTTTTAGGCCAAGAGGTTAATAGCGAGATTTCAAATCACCTTGTTGGTCTCATGGTATATCTCAGCATAGAAGATGATACTAAGGATCTTTATTTGTTTATAAACTCTCCAGGCGGATGGGTAATACCAGGAATATCCATTTATGATACTATGCAATTTGTGTCACCGGATGTACATACAATATGCATTGGATTAGCCGCTTCAATGGGATCTTTCATTCTGGTCGGAGGAGAAATTACCAAACGTCTAGCATTCCCTCACGCTTGGCGCCAATGAGTTTTTCTTTAAGATGAGAAAAAAAAGACTATGCCTTCGCTGTATCGAATATGAATTAAATAAAGAAAAAGAATAAGTAATAATAGCATGGCACTTCGAGTTCGATATGAAAAAACCATTATTGTTTTTTTTTTATAACACGAAATTTTGTATCGAGAAAGTAGTATGAAAGAAGGGTTATTCCCAATTTGATCTTATGTTTCAAGAGTAAATTTCAGCGTCACAAACCCTTTTTCTTCCACACCAGAAGTCTCTTTCTTATCTTTATGGTATGAGAGAAAGAGGAAAAAAGAATTTTCTCCTTCTTGGATCGTATCAAAAAGAAACTTTGGGATTGCTAAACCACAGACGAGATAAATAGATAAAGCAACAGAACCATCATAGTATTTTTTTCCTACTATGAAAGGAAGGATGGTAAATGGATCATTTAACGATTTGGATCGGATGGGTTCTATTTCTTCTTTTCGATAGAAGAAATTTGACCGAAAAACAAATTCCATTGCAGAGCCGTATGCAATGTACAAAAGATGCCCGTACGGTTGTTTCATTCTATTTTTTTGATATTTCCCCTTACTTTAACCCAATCGTGCAAGATAGAAGAACCGTTCATGATGAATATCATCAGGGTTATGATTCACCAACCTGCTTGTTCTTTTTATGAGGCACAGGCAGGGGAATTTATCCTGGAAGCAGAAGAACTATTGAAGCTTCGCGAAATCATCACAAAAATTTATGTACAAAGAACGGGCAAGCCTTTATGGGTTATATCCGAAGATATGGAAAGGGATGTTTTTATGTCAGCAACAGAAGCCCAAACTCATGGCCTCGTTGATCTTGTAGCGGTCGAAAATGAAAATACCGGGGGTTTCGTATAAATATAGAATTCCATTTCAAAATTTGAATTTTCCGTGATTTTATATTGAATAGAAATCATTCATAATCATCAACCATCAGGTTAAGATCGATCTAAACCAACCCGCTCTATTCTATCTAGAATGAGATTCTATAGACACCACATGCCAACCATTAAACAACTTATTAGAAACGCAAGACAGCCAATAAGAAATGTCACGAAATCTCCCGCTCTTCGAGGATGTCCTCAGCGTCGAGGAACATGTACTAGGGTGTATGTGCGACTCGTTCAATTCAGATAATAAGTTTGAAGAAATGAAAAAATTCTTTATGACCACTAGGATAGATAGAGTGGAAGACGGACATTTAACGTACATTTAATTGACTATTTTCTACTATCTAAAAAGGAAGATCTATCATCTACCTATTAGGTTTCTTATGTTCTAAAATTTATGGTTTCTATTGGTGCAAATCCAATCATTCCGTTTGAGATTTTGAGATGAGAAGCAAATTCTCCATTGGTAGCAAATAGTTATCCATTAAGCGGAGGAAATAGTTTTATAAGAAGCAAAAAGGTTATGCTCCTATTCTTGAAAAAACGGACTAATAGGGTAAGCTACCCAGCCAACTTTCAGAATTCAATGCCGTCACTTTATGGATAGCTTTTTTGTGAAAAGGACTATTTATTACTTTAGAATTAGAATTGTAAAAAGAATTCTAATTTAAAAATAAATGGGTAGAGCCAAAGAGTGTGAACTATACAAGTTCACAAGAAAATTTGATGAAATGAAAGAAGAGGCTCCGGTGTATAGAGAGAACCTCACCGTTTCATAAGTTGCCATAGAAACGAGGAAACCCGCTATTCTTTTCTTTTTTATTTAATAGCATTTTATTTCCAGGCGAGATGCCTGGAAGAAAGAAAAATCGTGGTTGGGAAGGTCATAGTAGCAAAAGCCATTGGAATTTATATTTTATATATCGGAAGAATCCGTTTTGTTATTAATCGACCGGAGGAAAAGGATGACTGAGAGAAATAAATTAGTTATTCAAGAAAGTTTCATTTGATTCAATGACTAGAGTTAAACGAGGATATATAGCTCGGAGGCGTCGAAAAAAAATTCGTTTATTTGCATCAACCTTTATAGGGGCTCATTCAAGACTGACTCGAACGACTACTCAACAAAGAATGAGAGCTTTGGTTTCCTCTCATCGAGATAGGAGCAGGAAAAAGAGAGATTTTCGTCGTTTGTGGATCACTCGTATAAATGCAGTAACTCGTGAGGATAGGGTATTCTATAGTTATAGCAAATTCATAAAAAATCTGTACAAGAGACAATTGCTTCTGAATCGTAAAATACTTGCGCAAATAGCCTTATCAAATAAGAATTGTTTTGATATGATTTCCAATAAAATAATCAATCAAAAAGAAAATACAAATCAAATAAAGGAATAAAAGAATCTTAATAAAATCTATTATCCAAGTATACAAGAAAAAAGAATGATTGAAACAGAATTTCCCGGAGAATGAACTCCGGGAAGATAGAAGAAAAAGAAATTAAGATTTGAATAGTATAAATAAACGAACATCTTTCAAGAAAAAATATTTCTTCCCCATTTTTCCTTTTTTATAACACAAGAATCAAATAGGAATTCTAGGGTTTTTGAGCAAAACATGAATCTGAGCTTAAGTTCCAATTGGAGTTTTGAGGAATATATTTATTTATTTTTGGTTCTAGGACTAGTAGTTCTAGGGATCGACTCCGCTCTATCCAATTGTTTCTCGTTATTACGAAAAGGTAACGAAGATAAAATACGAGCTTGTTTTATAGCAATAGTAATTAATCGTTGTTGTTTCAAGGTCAACCTATTCACCCGTCTAGATAAGATTTTTCCTTGTTCACTAATAAATCGACTAATTAAACTCATGTTTCTATAATCGATTCGATCCCCCGATCCAATTGGGGGTAAACGCCTACGAAAAGATCGCTTGGATTTACGAAAAAGTTGTTTGGATTTATCCATGGTTTGTTTATTCCTTATGTATAAAATAATCTAGAAAATACAATTCTATTTTTTTCTTATTCATTTAAGATCCGACCAAAAGAGGATTTCTTTCTTATATATGTTAAGTCCTGCTCCTTGGAAAAATCACACACGCATTCTGTTCCATCTATTTCTTTATTTCCCCATGAATTGTATACTTTTGACAATAGCGACAAAATTTTCTCAATTCTAATCGATTGGGTGTATTGTGTCGATTCTTTTGAGTAATATATCTAGAAATGCCCGGTAATTTTTTATTGACACCCTTTCGAACACAACAGGTACATTCCAAAATCACTAGAATTCTGATATCTTTACCCTTAGCCATGAACCTCCTTTTCATTTTGAATCAACTTCACTTTAGAACTCTACTCATTTTCTTTTCAATCCGAACCAAATACAAAAGAATAAATAAGAAGAAAAGAAAAAATCTATATTCTATATTAAGAAAGAAATAAAAGTTACTAACTAAAAATGAACTTTTTCAATTTTTTTTTTTCATTATTAGAATTTGAATGACTTCGAAGTACTAGAATCTAAAATAGAATTCTTAGGAATTACTATAACTAGAAAGAAAGAGAGTCATGTTCATTAAGAAAATAATATTAAGAATTCAGAATATAGTAATAATTAAGTAATACAATTTTTTCAAACTTTTTTTCTAACTAGGAATTCTTACTATCCTAATCTCAGTATTTTCTTTTTTCTATGTTAGAATTTCGTCGAACCACCCCTAGATTGGATCCAAATCCAAATTTCTTTCTTTTCCCAAAAATTCTATCGTAGATTCACTGAGGTTCGATATACTTTTTCTTTCTTCTTTCCTATCCTAAAGAAAAAGGGAACATAATTGGAGCCATGTTACGTAGAATTTCTCTCAAATCTTCTTCATTTTCATTTCTTCGCATATCAATACAAGAATTCAATTAGAATGAAAAAAAGGGGAATGACAAGGCATCTGGAAATAAACGATTAATTTCTATCAATAGACCTGCTAAAGACCCAAACCATAGAGTGGTTAGCACAGGTGCCGTGGAGAGATATGTTTTTATATCTCGCATTGAAAATCCTCCTTCTTCTTTTTCTTCTTTTATTTTCTATTTTCTTGTGATTCTTTATTTGTATTTTATATTGTAATACATATATAGTCTAGTTCGATATTGTATATTCTAATAAATAGATCATAGAGAACCCGATCTTGTAGTTAAAGGCCATTTGTTTTTGTCGGCAAAATTTCATTAGAATTAGGAATTACTAACTAAAATGCATATGTAAAATGACCCAGCAGATGAAATTTTGCCGACAAAAACAAATGACAAGAACATTCTATATGTCTTTATATAGGTAGAGGAAAAAAGAAGAATATGGAAAACAAGACATCGATTTTGTAAAATGACACTGTACAACAATTTAGAAAAAGGGATGTAGCGCAGCTTGGTAGCGCGTTTGTTTTGGGTACAAAATGTCACAGGTTCAAATCCTGTCATCCCTACCTATTCTTTCTCCTATGGACAGTTACGAGGGATTCATTTAGTAAGATCAGGTCAAATTGGACATAATTTTTCATTTTTACATACTCATACTATATGTACGCAATACCTCTTTTCTTTACAATTGTATCTACTGTTATAGGATATAAGAAAGCGCTCTTAGTTCAGTTCGGTAGAACGCGGGTCTCCAAAACCCGATGTCGTAGGTTCAAATCCTACAGAGCGTGATTCCATTCCGTTTATGTTATGTCGAATTCCAATGAAATAACTTAACAAAACAAAGTATAATTGCAACTTGAATTTGACCCCCTCCTTGTAGGGGGTCAATCAAAAAAAGAAATGTTACTCAATCAAAGGTCCAACTGATCACCGCGCCTGTATTGTAAATATGCAGTTACAAATAATCCTATTAAAGTAATAGGGATTAGACCTAAGACGATTCCAA